CTCCAGAAGATGTTGATCGTAAATAACAGGATTGTTTATGAAAAAAAACTAATAAAAATTCGCATTCAGATACATAAGAATTGTACAGGAACCAAAATAGTCTTTTATTTTCTTTTGAAAAAACATAAAGAGTTTTATTACTCTGAATAGTTTTATTCAGATTCTGATATTTATGTAGAAAGAATCGCAATAAATGTAAAGAGGGAATATCTTGAATCCAGCATTGAAGGATTTGAACCAAAATTTCAAAATGGATAGGATGGGGTATTAGTATATCTGAAACATTATTTAAATGAGATAATTTGTCCTCTAAAAAAGGAAATATTGAATGAATAGATCCTAAATTCTGAGATTTAGGTATTTCTTTTTCTTCGGAAGAAGATACTAATCGTAGCGAGAATGGAATTTCCACAATGACTGAAAAACCCTTTGATACCATTTGAGAATAAAAAAAATGAGAATAAAAATAATTGGTGTGTCCACCGAATCTATTTTGATTAGAATCATTAACCAAATCAATCAAAAAATTCTGTTGATACATTCGAATAATTAAACGTTTTACAAGTACTAAACTCAATTTATTGTTATAACCAATAAATTCGATAGGTTCGTAAAAAATCGAACCATTTAAACTATCATCATGAGCAAGTGTGTAAATATACTCCTGCAAGAGAAGCGGATATAGGAAGTGTTGTTGCGGAGATCTATCTTTTTTTAAATACCCTTGTAATTCTTCCATTTACATTTTTCTACTTGAAACAGAGACACAAGACAGGAGGCATTTCTTGGGTTATCAAATGATACATAGTGCAATATGGTCCGAACAGGGTATATAATTACAGTATATATAGTTAAGAAATAAAGATAGACCCCGGAGACCTAGAATCCAATCAACAGGATCCTTTTCTTCTCCTTTTCTATACAATAGGTTTTATCCTTTGTTAAAATTACAAGAGAGTAAAAAATCCTTTATTTTTGCAACCTGATCGCTCTTTTGATTTTGGAAAAAATTAGATTCTCTTTACTTTATCAGTATACTGTTTCTTCTACACATCCGTCTCCAAAGAGAATAGTTAGGATTTTTTTTCATAAAAAAATAAAAAATAATCAATGATTCACTCGCATAAAAACCTTTTTCTGCACTGGCACTAATCTATTTTTAACATCCAAATTAGATCGGGTAATTATTCCAATTTTAAGAATATAAGCTCGTTGCTTTTTGTTTTACCAAAATTAGGGCTAAAAGACGATATCCATTTATTCACTAGACCCAACTGTCAATTTCTTTTGTCTCCTTCCAAAAATAAAAACAATTATTACGACATGCTGTTTTTTCCTTCATTACCTTTTAAGATCAGTCGTGGTCTTATATAGACTCTACCAATAGTCTGGACGAATTCGTTGCTTCATCCAAATGTGTAAAAGATCATAGTCGCACTTAAAAGCCGAGTACTCTACCGTTGAGTTAGCAACCCGGATTGTAGATACGATAAAAAAAAAAATTGATCCCATCCCGCCAAAATAAAAGATTGAACTAGCAACAAATCAAATTTATTGGATTAAAAAATAATAAATTCTCAATAGATATATCTAAATATCTATAATTAAAACTTATACCCATTTTTCTCTTGATCCATTCCATTTTTTTTTTTACGTCTTGTATACCAGTAAATTCAGTAAACACATCCTTATGACTAAGGTGACTAAGGCTAAAGCGAAGGAAAAATAAATATAAGGCAGGAATAAACAGATCCATTTTATTTATCTATGATAAAATTATATTTGTTCGGTACACCATTGTCAATATGAATAGAATGCTGAGAAAAAAATTCTAAATAAATCAAATTAAGGCCTTGTGTTAGATTGGCACAATATAAATAAAAAAATAAATTTGAATGCAAAAATCAATAAAGGCAGGGTAGAGAAAAATATCGAGTTGATTCAATCAAAAGAGGTACAGGTACAATAACTGAAATTGACCCTGTCTTTGTCGGTAAATTAAATTACTACAATAACAATAAATAAGAAAATAATAAGTGAGCAAAAAAAAGAACAAACAAATTATGGAGAAATAATTATACAAAGATAGATGCTAGTCCCCTCTCTTTTTTATTCAATTTTTTAATTTAATAAAATTAACAGTTAACCCAATATTCCTTCTTTAAATAATTCTGTCTTCCTTAAAATATCATGAACAGTTACTGTGGGTTGAGCACCATTTTCAAGGAAATATAGAATAGCGGGAACATTTGAATAGGTTTGATTCTTTATCGGATCGTAAAAACCTACCTTCCGAAGATCTCTTCCTTCTCTTCGGGATCGAACATCAATTGCAACGATTCGATAGATGGCTCATCGGGATAGATGTAGATAAACAATGCCCCCCCCTAGAAACGTATAGGAGGTTTTATCCTCATACGGCTCGAGAAAAAATGATTATAATTTCTGTATATAACGGCAAATATATCCATAAAATACTGAATAAATAATTTATGATTAAAGTGGTTTTTTCTTCCTCTTTCCTTACGAAAGTTAAAAAGATCTCATTCGTACTCATAACTCAAGTTGGGTAATTCTGAGGAAATCCTTAGATATTTATTGAGCCGTCTCTAACCTCTTTTGTTTGTCTCGAATCAATTATTATTCCGCATTTTGATCCAATTGTTGAGACAATTGAAAATAGTGTTTCCTTGTTCCGGAATCCTTTATTTTTGTTTTGTGAAATCATTGGGTTTAGACATTACTTCGGTGATCCTTACTCCTTTCAAAAGGGCAGCAACATACCTTTTGTTTTTTCTCTTATTTCTTTCTATAGAAAAAAATAAGAGAGATTGATTCCCTTGTGATACACTTTTGATCGAATAAAGTTTTATGAATTCCGACAAATATTACTTATTTTCTTTTTTATTTCAAACTTGTTTGAATTTTAACCCTTTTCAATTTATATAATTTATCAATTTATATTATAAATATATATTATAGAGGATATATTTACAAAGTTGGTTCAACTTATTGATTTTTTTTGTCACTAACCCTAGATTCTTCCCCCCGATAAATAAATCTCAATACTTTCTGCTCGAGCTTCATCATGTACTTTTTATTTAGATTAGAACCCAACATAAATTAGGTTCCTAGTAAAAAGAACAAACTATGTCGAGCCAAGAGCATCTTTATTCTTATAAAAAATGGCGGATGTAAGAATCCACAGTCAATCATGTCCTTCAAGTCGCACGTTGCTTTCTACCACATCGTTTCAAACGAAGTTTTACCATAACATTTCTCTTATTTAATTTCAAACTGATATGGAATTGATTCAATATGAAATCATGAATAGTCATTGGATCAACGGATATATGTATATATTATTATATATTATGATATGGCCGGTCGTATAGTTTTGATTTTATATTATATCTATAAATAGTCTCTATATTAAATATATAATAATATTTTACTTTTCTTACTTTACGGAAAAGTCTTACTCAGGAAGGATCCCTTTTTTTTCTTGAACAAATAAATTAAAAACCTCAAAGAAAGGGGCTGGGACGGAAGGATTCGAACCTCCGAGTAACGGGACCAAAACCCGTTGCCTTACCGCTTGGCCACGCCCCATTGAAATTTATATTCAATACTAATAAATACTAATATTATATTAGTATTGGTTATTCGTCAATTCTAGTATGTAATATATTGTTGCTAGGTTTCTATACATGAAGAGATAGAATCAAAAAATTCATTGATCATTACATTAAATTCAATTAAGATATTGTATGAAAGTATAATTCTTTGTATTCTTGTTTGAGAATTGAAAGGGGTTTTTGATTTGGGATAGTTCAAAGAATAAAGAAGGATTTTTTTGCCTGCCTTTTTCATTTTTACCTTATATTATAAAAATGACTCAATCAAAATTAAATTATCTAATCTACAAGAACGAAATTTTTGTTATGCTTAATATCTTTAGTTTAATCTGTATCTGTCTTAATTCTATCCCTTATTTGAGTTCGAGTAGTTTTTTCTTCGCCAAATTGCCCGAGGCTTATGCTTTTTTCAATCCACTCATAGACATTATGCCTATCATACCTCTATTCTTTTTTCTATTAGCCTTTGTTTGGCAAGCTGCTGTAAGTTTTCGATGAAATCTTCAATATTCTCCATTCTCCTAAATTCATGATTTTTTGAAAAAAAAAAAAAAAAAAAAACACACACACTTCATTATAGCATATGCGGTACGAAAAAAATGGGTAATCTATTCCCCTAAAAAAAATGATATCTTGGAGATTTTGTAATGCTTACTCTCAAACTCTTCGTTTATACAGTAGTGATATTCTTTGTTTCTCTCTTCATCTTCGGATTCTTATCTAATGATCCAGGACGCAATCCAGGACGTGAAGAATAAACATAAGACATTTTTAGCTTTGCTTTTTTTAAGAATTCTTTATTCCATTAACTATTTTAATCAAGGGATCCAGTGATGAGGGATAGCGGAGAGAGAGGGATTCGAACCCTCGGTATAAATAAAAATCATACAACGGATTAGCAATCCGCCGCTTTAGTCCACTCAGCCATCTCTCCCAACTAAAAATTGAAAATTGTTTATGTGATATAACAGGTAAAGTTGAAGTAAAGATTGATCAAAAACCCCTCATCTTCTTTCTTTTCTTATTTAGAATTTAGAATAGAAAAATATAAAAAACAATAAATTCAATATATATATATAAATATTATGATGATAATATACGATATAAAAAATTTTGATCAGATCAGCAATTCAATTTATATAATGATTTGAAACAGATATCACCAATAGAAGGACTACCTTACTTTTTATTTTGTACGAAAAAATCCCGGCCCGCTTAAGTACTGGCCGGGCAATTTCCATTCTCATTCTATGATGGAAGTGTCATTTCTTAATTCTTATTATTTAAGAATTAAGATTTGTTATTATTTTACTAAATTTATTTACTTTAACTGTAAAAAAACATATACAGACACATATCATA